TTCGGAAGAGGAGCCTTATAAAGATCGTATCGATTCTTATCAACGAAAGACAGGATTAACTGAAGCCGTTCAAACAGGTATAGGCCAATTAAACGGTATTCCCATAGCACTTGGGGTTATGGATTTTCAGTTTATGGGGGGTAGTATGGGATCCGTGGTTGGGGAGAAAATAACCCGTTTGATTGAGTACGCTACTAACAAATTTCTCCCTCTTATTATAGTATGTGCTTCCGGGGGGGCGCGTATGCAAGAGGGAAGTTTGAGTTTAATGCAAATGGCTAAAATATCTTCTGCTTTATATGATTATCAATCAAATAAAAAGTTATTCTATGTACCAATTCTTACATCTCCTACTACAGGGGGGGTAACTGCGAGTTTTGGTATGTTGGGAGATATCATTATTGCCGAACCCAATGCCTATATTGCATTTGCGGGTAAAAGAGTAATTGAACAAACATTGAATAAAACAGTACCTGAAGGTTCACAGGCGGCTGAATATTTATTCCAGAAGGGCTTATTCGATCTAATCGTACCACGTAATCCTTTAAAAAGCGTTCTGAGTGAGTTATTTCAGCTCCACGCTTTCTTTCCTTTGAATCAAAATTCAATAGAGCATTAAGTTCCTTTTTTATTTGTAGCAAACAAATAGTTAGTTTATCAGAATCCAAGTAAAACGAATATGAATGGGGTTTCTTTGTTGACATAAGATCTAAATTGTAAAAAGAAATCAAAAGTTGTGGATAACTCCTTTTTATCTATATTCTTGATTACTAATTCAGTTAAGAGGCCTCTATCAACAAGAAAAATAGTGAATTCTTATTTTCGTTAAATTCTAGGAAAATAAAAAATTTTTGTTCTACGTCTTACGTATGTATATATAATCCAAATATATAATCCAAATATATAATTCTAGAATATAGAAACTATAGATATGATATATGCTTTTGTACCTTCTATACTCACTTAGATATATACTTAGATTTATACTAATCTTTATCTTTATAATATTAATATAAATAATAACAGGTACAAATAGTAAATTGAGGTATCCTTTATATGACAACTTTCGACTTTCCCTCTGTTTTGGTGCCTTTAGTAGGCTTAGTATTTCCGGCAATGGCAATGGCTTCTTTATTTCTTCATGTTCAAAAAAATAAGACTGTTTAGATCTGATGGGCCCAACTCTGATCCATTTTTTTTTTTCAAAACTAAGACTTGTATCATAACGCAGATACCTATTTAGTGTAAGAAAAGAAGGTATAACATGCGGCGTTTCCGTCGAAAAGGGGCTCTTTGGCCTGTAGAAAGATGATATGGGGGTAAAGGAATTCTATCTATTTGAAAAAATCTCAGGATCGCCGGATGGCTGAACTGTAAAATCGGTACATCTATATGTATATTGATATATGTATATTGATGGGATCATACGAAGGGTATTTTTTTTTTATTTTAGATTTTAGATCTAACCAATTTGATAAATTACTCTTAAAGGTTCACATCAAACTAGTACTAGTTGATGAGAGTTACTTCGGAAACAAAAAGAGTAAAGTCTAGGGTATTCTCTCAATTCCAATAAAACGAAACCAGATCAAGTATGAGTTGTCGATCAGAACATATATGGATACAACCTATAACGGGGTCGCGAAAAACAAGTAATTTCTGCTGGGCCATTATCCTTTTTTTAGGTTCATTAGGATTCTTATTGGTTGGAACTTCCAGTTATCTTGGGAGAAACTTGATATCTTTATTTCCGTCTCAGCAAATCCTTTTTTTTCCACAAGGGATTGTGATGTCTTTCTATGGGATCGCGGGTCTCTTTATTAGCTCCTATTTGTGGTGCACAATTTCGTGGAATGTAGGGGGTGGTTATGATCGATTCGATAGAAAAGAAGGAATGGTGTGTATTTTTCGTTGGGGATTCCCTGGAAAAAATCGTCGCATCTTCCTCCGATTCCCTATAAAGGATATTCAGTCCGTCAGAATAGAAGTTAAAGAGGGTATTTATGCTCGCCGTGTCCTTTATATGGATATCAGAGGCCAGGGGGCCATTCCCTTGACTCGTACTGATGAGAATGTTACTCCACGGGAAATCGAACAAAAAGCTGCCGAATTGGCCTATTTCTTGCGTGTACCGATTGAAGTATTTTGAGAAATGAGCTGAGAGAGTGAATGCTTTCTCAGCAGTAAGGAAAAACTAAAGAGTCCCCCTTTTCTATACCATAACTTAACTGAAGTTTCTTCATAACGCTCATTCTTTCTAGTCAAAGAAGACGTATACGTAACGTAACAACCACAAAACAAAACAGTGAATAGATTCATAAGTTCGATACTTTGTAATAGAACTCATGCATGAGAGAAATATTGGATGGCGTAGAGTCAACTAATGAGGTCGGTTCATTAAAAATTCATAGACGAAATGAAAAAATGTCAAAAAAGAAAGCATTGAACCCTCTTTTATATCTTGCATCTGTAGTATTTTTGCCCTGGTGGATTTCTCTCTCATTTAATAAAAGTCTGGAATCTTGGGTTACTTATTGGTGGAATACTAGGCAATCTGAAATTTTTTTGAATGATATTCAAGAAAAAAATATTCTCGAAAAATTCATAGAATTGGAGGAAATCTTTCTTTTGGAGGAAATGATCAAGGAATACTCGGAGACACATCTACAAAACCTTCGTATAGGAATCCACAAAGAAACGCTCCAATTAATCAAGATACACAATGAGGATCATATCCATACGATTTTGCACTTCTTGACAAATATAATCTGTTTCGTTATTCTAAGTGGTTATTCAATTTTGGGTAATAAAGAACTTGTTATTCTTAACTCTTGGGCTCAGGAATTCCTATATAACTTAAGTGACACAATAAAGGCTTTTTCGATTCTTTTATTAACAGATTTATGTATCGGATTCCATTCGCCCCATGGTTGGGAACTAATGATTGGCTTTGTCTACAAAGATTTTGGATTTGCTCATAATGATCAAATTATATCTGGTCTTGTTTCTACTTTTCCAGTCATTCTAGATACTCTATTTAAATTTTGGATTTTTCGTTATTTAAATCGTGTTTCTCCGTCACTTGTAGTGATTTATCATTCAATGAATGATTAAAAAAGGATCTACTGATATTAATCCAATTCAATTCTAACGTTTCTTACTTTGTAGTTGTACAGAAGCAAAGCATGTAAAATCATACTTACTCTTTATTTTTCTACCCATCCCAAAGATTTATTCTATATATTAATATTATTTATTCCAGTAAAATTATTCCAGTAAATAGCAGAATTGCGGATAGGGAACTAGGTTAGCGACCTACCAAATTTATTGTAGACATTTTGGGGCTCAATGGTTGGACCATGCAAACTAGAAAGACTTTTTCTTGGATAAAGGAACAAATTACTCGATCCATTTCCGTATCGCTCATGATATATATCATAACTCGGCCATCCATTTCAAGTGCATATCCCATTTTTGCACAGCAGGGTTATGAAAATCCGCGAGAAGCGACTGGTCGTATTGTATGTGCCAATTGCCATTTAGCTAATAAGCCCGTGGATATTGAAGTTCCACAAACGGTACTTCCAGATACTGTATTTGAAGCAGTTGTTCGAATCCCTTATGATATGCAACTAAAACAAGTTCTTGCTAATGGTAAAAAGGGTGCTTTGAATGTAGGGGCTGTTCTTATTTTACCAGAGGGTTTTGAATTAGCTCCTGCTGATCGGATTTCCCCCGAGATAAAAGAAAAGATAGGCAATCTGTCTTTTCAGAGCTATCGCCCCAATAAAAAAAATATTCTTGTGATAGGCCCCGTTCCTGGTCAGAAATATAGTGAAATAACCTTTCCTATCCTTTCCCCGGACCCCGCTACTACGAAAGAGGTTCACTTCTTAAAATATCCTATATATGTAGGCGGAAACAGGGGAAGGGGTCAGATTTATCCCGACGGGAGCAAAAGTAACAATACAGTTTATAATGCTACATCAGCAGGTATAGTAGGTAAAATAATACGAAAAGAAAAAGGGGGTTACGAAATAACCATAGCGGATGCATCGGATGGACGTCAAGTGGTTGATATTATCCCTCCAGGGCCAGAACTTCTTGTTTCAGAAGGCGAATCTATCAAATTGGATCAACCGTTGACGAGTAATCCTAATGTGGGCGGATTTGGTCAGGGAGATGCAGAAATAGTACTTCAAGATCCCTTACGTGTCCAAGGCCTTTTGTTCTTCTTCGCATCTGTTATTTTGGCACAAATCTTTTTGGTTCTTAAAAAGAAACAGTTCGAGAAGGTTCAATTGTCAGAAATGAATTTCTAGACTCGCGGATTTATCGACATTGAGCTCATAACGTAAAAATAACAAAATTATTTTTGACGACTCTTTATGATAAAAAATGGATATTATGAAAAGCCTTTTGCTTTTTTATACTCATTCTTTGCTTTTTTATACTCATACTCATTCCTTGTACTGCATTCCTAGTCATAGTATGTAGATTGTGAAGAAGACTTTTTACTTTTTTTGAATCCAAATTGGGGTGGTATGATTATGTTACTATTATCACATTTCAATGTCATAAAATACATTAATAGTGTTTTCTATTCTAATCGAATAAAATTCGACTAGATACTAGACATAAGTAAGCGGGGAATAGAACGGATAAATGCGTGGAACACAAAATTATAGGGACGATTATTCATCTTACTAGTATTCGACACAAGAAAAGGAATTTTCCACATCTCTTTCTTGTGTCGAAAGAAAAAAAGATTCTTTATCCTGTTCGTCAAAGATTACTAGTCTAAGTTTTGAATTTTTCAAAAAAAAATATCATAACTTTTATATATATATATTATTTAATATAAAATTAATATAAAATAGAATAGTAGAATAGTGGGCAAACAAAAGAGAGCGAGGTTTATTGAGTAAATAGAACTTCTTCAATAAACTTAGAAAAATTTCCATTTTTGATGAGATACAAAAAAATACTAAGGTTTTATT